AGACGCGTCACAAGTTCCATATAGATTACTTCTCAATACAATTTCTTTCAAATTCATTATAATTTCGTGGGCCGATTCTTGAATACCCGTTATAGTAGAATATTCGTGGGAGACGTTCTCAGATTTTACACGTGTGATACATGTTCCTTCTATTTCTCCAAGCAAAGCTCTTCGCATCGCAATGCCTATTGTGTCGGCTTGTCCTTTCATAAGTGGAGACAGAATAAATCGACCATAATAAAGGCGTTTACTGTCTGTTCTTGATTCAACACACTTCCACTGTAGTGTCCGAGTAGATACTGTTACTTTCTCTCGAACCATAGTAATAATATTTTTTTTGATTGAATTATTTATTTCTCTTGTTTCTCTTGAAATTTCTTCACTGTTTATTTCTATACACGTCTTTTTTTCGGAGGTCTACAGCCATTATGTGGCATAGGGGTTACATCCCGTACAAAAGTTAATAGTATACCACTTCTACGAATAGCTCGTAATGCGGCGTCTCTTCCGAGACCGGGACCTTTTATCATGACTTCTGCTCGTTGCATACCTTGATCTACTACTGTACGAATAGCAACCGATGCTGCAGTTTGAGCGGCAAAGGGTGTCCCTCTTCTTGTACCCTTGAATCCACAAGTACCGGCCGAGGACCAGGAAACCACCCGACCTCGTACATCTGTAACTGTAACAATGGTATTATTGAAACTTGCTTGAACATGAATAACTCCCTTTGGTATTTTACGTGCACTTTTACGTGCACCAATACGTAAATTTCTACGTAAACCAGTTCTCGGTATACCTTTTGCCATATTGTATCATCTCATAAATATGAGTCAAAAATATATGGATATATCCATTTCATGTCAAAACAGATTCTTTATTTGTACGCTGAGCCCTTTAGTGAGTCTGATTATCCCTTTATCCTTGTCTTTGTTTATGTCTCGGATTGGCACAAATTACTCTAATGCGCCCCCGTCTACGAATTAGTCGACATTTTTCACAAATTTTACGAACGGAAGCTCTTATTTTCATATTTGTCATTCCTTATCTTAATTCTGAATCTACTTCTCGGTAGAAAATAGGTTTCTTGGAATTTTTTATCTTGAATCGTATTGAATAAAAATCACCTAATCCTTCAAATCCTTGTTTCGGAGTCGATAAATTATACGTCCTCTGGTTGAATCATAACGACTTACTTCAATTTTGACTTTATCTCCGGGAAGTATCCGTATAAAACTACGCCGGATCTTTCCCGAAACATAACCTAGAATCAGATCCTCATTATCTAAACGAACCCGGAACATGCCATTGGGAAGCGATTCAGTAATTAAACCTTCATGAATCCATTTTTGTTCTTTCATTTCAGGTAAAGCCCCCTTGAGGTATCAACTAATGGAGGAGAAACGATATTAGACAACTCACCCCCTTATCTTTTTTTTTTTACAAATAGGAAGAGGTTTCGGATTTCATTTGGATATTAAATGAATTACCATATATAACATAAAATTTCTCCGCCGATTCCTTCTAGTCGAGCCTCTCGATCTGTCATTATACCCCGAGAAGTAGAAAGAATTACAATCCCTATCCCACCTAAAATTCTAGGAATTCGTTGAGAGTTAGAATAAATTCGTAGACCCGGTCGGCTGATCCGTTTTAAATTTAATAAATTCCTATAGGGTCTTTTCCTATTCCTGCTATGTCGCAGGGTTAAAACTAAAAAATTTTGGTTTTTTTCTCGATGTTTTCTGACGTTTTCGATAAAACCTTCTCGGAAAAGTATTTTAACAATATTTTCGGTAATATTAGTAGATGCTATGCGAACAACTCTTTTTCTATCCATATCAGCATTTCGTATAGAGGTTATTATCTCAGCAATAGTGTCTCTACCCATGATGAACTCAAACTTTTGGTGTCTCAAAATTGGATATAATTAACATGTTTTTTTATTGGTTTATGAATATAAAAATTTTAAGGTATATACGCGAAACACAAGCTACGAATTAATCTAGTTCTTAAACTATTTTTTTTCAAATACCCCAAAAATATCAGATCTCTTTTTATTTTATAATACTTCGGGAGCTAATGAAACTATTTTAGTAAAATTTAATTGTCTCAATTCGCGGGGGATTGCCCCAAAAATGCGAGTTCCTTTTGGGTTTCCTTCTTGATCAATCACAACTGCAGCATTGTCATCATATCGTATTATCATACCGCTGTCACGTTTAAGTTCTTTACAGGTACGAACAATTACAGCTCTGACTACTTCTGATTTTTCTAGGGGCATATTTGGTACTGCTTCTTTAATCACAGCAACAATAACGTCACCAATATGAGCATATCGGCGATTACTAGCTCCTATGATTCGAATACACATCAATTTTCGAGCTCCGCTGTTATCCGCTACATTTAAATAGGTCTGAGGTTGAATCATATAAATTTTTGAGTCTATTCTTCCAATGCAAAGGATGAAAAAAAAATAAAAAAAATATTGTTTGTCTAAGTCTAAAAAAAGAAACCTGTGATTTTGTTTCATCCCCAGGACTCATTTCTGTCGGTTCTACATTTTTATCCCGAAATAAGAAATTGAGTTCGTATAGGCATTTTGGATGCTGCTATTAAAATAGCCCTTTTAGCTATATTTTCGGTTACTCCACCCATTTCATATAGTATTCGCCCCGGTTTAACAACAGCTACCCAATATTCAGGGGATCCTTTCCCTGAGCCCATACGTGTTTCAGCAGGTCTTACTGTAACTGGTTTATCTGGAAAGAGCCGGACCCATATTTTTCCACCACGGCGTGCATTTCGTGTCATTGCTCGGCGACCTGCTTCGATTTGTCTCGATGTGACCCAAGCGGGTTCAAGTGCTTGAAGAGCATATTTACCGAAACAAATATGATTACCTCGATAAGATATTCCCTTCATTCTTCCTCTATGTTGTTTACGGAATTTAGTTCTTTTGGGGTTATAGTTGATGGTTGTTTCGGAATTTCATCTCTACTACAGAGCTGGACGTGAGAGTTTCTTCTCATCCAGCTCCTCGCGAATAAAAGGATTCAAAATGGAATTTCAATTAATTTGAATAGCTATTAGAATATTTTTATAAAAAATTTTATTTTTTTCTAACGTCCTAATAAATCTTTATTGTCTTTTGTCCTTTATCCGAGTTTACCAATTCAAAAAAAGAAAGTTTTCGCGGGCGAATATTGACTCTTGCAATCTCTATTTCAGTCCTAGCACTTGTTCGTCACTTTTCCGAATAGATGAATTGATTTCCGGTTCATTTCGCCATCCTAACTAGTGAATTATTAAGATTCATTTGTTTAATAAAATCTTTTGCATTCACAGGTTCCTTCGTTTCCACCACTTCGTACTAAATGATTAGGTCAGAATTCTACAACGGAGCTCATAATCCAATTTATTCTTGAGTCAACTTTCTTAGTCTTTATTGACTCGAAGCTCTTGAGTTTTTTCTTCTCTTCTATCAGAAATTCCTTGAATATTTCATTATGTATGAATCAATTAGTATTGATGCTTTATTACATTGTCTTTTATGAGATAACCCACAGACCTTCCATATTAGAATTCTATATCATTGATATTCTTTTTCTCTCTTTCTCTCATCCTTCCATTTATCCACACCTTTTTTCTGTAATTTTGCTTTAAAAAAGTTTAATTATTTCAGTTGCTACAAAGATATGACTTATTTCACATATCTTGACTGGTTCTTTAGATCCAGATAATATGAAGTGATGAATTGGTTTTCATACTATCGGGCCGGTCTTTTGTAATCCTAACCCTAAAAAAAAACCAACGAGTCACACACTAAGCATAGCAATTATATCAAAAGGTCAATTGAATTTTTATTCAACCCTATAGAATTAAGAGAATTAAGAATTAGTTTGATTGGTAAGAAAAAGAATGAACGAGTTTCTCCCTTTTTCCTTCTATCAATAGATAGAAGGAAAAAACAATGAAAGTTTTCTTATTCCTCTTCCTTGTCTATAAAAATCCAAATTTTGATGCCCAAAACCCCATAGATAGTCCGAACTGTATAGGAACAATAATCTATTTTAGCTCGAATGGTTTGTAGGGGAACCCTGCCCTCTCTGATCCATTCGACACGGGCAATTTCTTTTCCGTCGATACGCCCTGCAATTTGTACTTGAATTCCTTTTGTATCCGTTTGTTCAGTTAATTCAATAGCCTTTTTCATTGCTTTTCGAAATGAAACTCTATTTTTTAATTGTCCTGCTATAAATTCTGCAAGAATATTAGGGTTTCCGTAAGGTTTTGCAATTCTTGTGATAGCAATGTTAAGTTTTCGATTCACATAATGAAATTTTTTTTGTAAATTCATCTGTAATTCTTCGACCCCTCGCGGTCTACTTTCTATTAATAACTTTGGGAATCCCATAAAGATTATGACCTGGATCAAATCGATTCTTTTTTGAATCTCAATATGCGCAATTCCCTCGGCGCCGGAGGATATTTTCATATTCTTTTGAATATAATTTTTAATAAAGTCTCTTATTTTTTGATCTTCTTGTAGGTCCTCAGAATAATTTTTTGGTTTTGCAAACCAAAGGGAATGATGACTTTGGGTTATACCAAGTCGGAAACCAAGTGGATTTATTTTTTGTCCCATACTACCTCACTATCACTATTATATACATTATGATCTACCATAGTTGTCTTTTTCCATCTAGGGTTTTTTAACGAATAGAAAGATATATCTTCATATTCATCTAAAGATATATCTTTTACTACAATAGTTATATGACAGGTAGCCTTTTTTATCGCATAACTACGTCCTCGAGCTCGAGGTTTGAATTTCTTCACGGTAGTACCCTCGTTAACTTCAGCTTTAATAATTACTAAATTGGCTTCGACGGAACCCATATTGGAATTAGCATTTGCTGCTGCAGAATAAACTAACTTGAAAATAGGATAACACGCTTTATAGGGCATGAGTTCTAGTATCATAAGGGTTTCTTCAT